TCTCACCTACAAATTTTCATTACATCAACTAGGACTGGTTGCTGGGAGAGATATGTGAATTAGTACTAGCACCCCCTTTTTTATTTGTAAGATCATACGTAGGATTCCAAAACATATTAGGTCTGGCTTTTCAATTTCTCGCGTCTATCTAATGGAATAGAGTCCCATATGCTTCTCGGGAGTACATACACAAATGGAATTCGTTTCTTGTACAATACACAATTTTTTTTATTATAGTTACCCTGACAAAATACTTTTTCAGATTAATCCTATCTCTCTTTCTGTCTCCGATTTTGTGCCATCTCAATCACTAAGACTAACTAATTTCAATTTGAAACATTCTATCTCATTCAAATTGCACGTTTAACTTTTCATATATGCGCCCGAGTACAACCCAAGAAAACAGGAGAGGATATTAATAAAAGAAAGATCAAACAAGGATCTTGCCTTTTTAGACCTTTTTCGGGGTAATGAAGAATCTTTTTTTCCTTCTTTATTTTTTTTTTTTTTTTTTTTTTGATTCAGTATGGATAAAAGATTTTCCTATGTTATACTATTCAATTCGCGACGGCGAATTGATATGATAGCTCAGATATTGTTATTCATGATATTAATCCGATTCAATACCATCAAGATGTAATTCATCCCATTGAATTTACAGGCGAAAAATTGATCATCTCTATGGGATTAAATCCCGAGTTATTGCGAAGTAAAAAAACGATGAGATTATGGAAGTCAATATTCTCGCATTTATTGCTACTGCACTCTTCATTCTAGTTCCTACTGCCTTTTTACTTATTATCTATGTAAAAACGGTTAGCCAAAATGATTAATTTGAATGAAACTTGACCTCTTTATCAATGATTGAAAAAATGGAAATAAAAAAGGATTCCAATTTCGTTTCTTAAATGAAATGAGCAGGCTAGAATCAGCAGTATTCGATGAAATTGGATAGTATGGTAGAAAGATTCATATATTTCTTTCTACCATGCTATACTATCTATTTATCTATTAGATTAGTGTTTTTTTTGTAGTGTAGAAAGTTGTGCTATACTATAAATAAAGATAAATACTTAATTTTATATAGATCAATCTACAATATGTATCTTCTGTTATGTACATAGGGACCCCAATTCTATTTTTGGCTACATCTATTTGATCGATTTGTATTGATTCTGATCAATCCGAAATAATCGAAAGGCAACTCTTACTTTTATTTTACATACAGTTCGAATTCCTAGATTTCGGATTATTTCAAATAGAAATCCAAGTATCCACCGAAAGAATCAAAGAAAGAAAAATGGTATGGGTATAACATATACTATATTAATAAAAAAAATCAACTTAGTATTAGTAATAGTAATCTTTTTTTATCATTTCCAAGAAGTAAAGTAATTAAATTGATTGACTGGTTGATAGATGATCCAAAGAGTTCTATGGTATGTAAACTTCTTCGAATTTTGAAAAGAAATAGTAAACCTCATTAATTGAATTTGTAACACTTAAACCATGATATGAAATGAGTCGATAAAGCACAAATCCGGTTTCTAAAATAATAAAACAAGTGGTAAGTGCCAAATCTGCGACTCGTCCGGGTCAAGATCTTATTATGTGTATATCTTGTTGAACAAGCACTATATCTATGTTCTTTCCTTTAGAAAGTAGGTATCCGCTTAATATTAATAACAGAACGGCGGCTTTCTCTTGTATTTGGAGAAAGAGGAAAACAAAAAAGGGGGTCTGCTGTTCCCCGTTGTCCCTATATAATTTGTATAAGAGTCCGTTCGGCGAAATAGAGAATTTAGAAAAAATCCGAAATATATTTCCTATCATCTACATTTCCTTTCGAAATATAAACATGGGAATTATTAAAATATCTCTTTGATTGACATTATTATCTTTAAAAACACTTTGCGGAACGATCTATAAAACAATTGATACAGTTTGATTCCTCATACTCAAAACTCAATTAGTTAAGTAGTATTTCTAGAGTCCACTTCTTCCCCATACTACAAGTGAAAGGGAAAATGTAAAGACTACCATTAAAGCAGCCCAAGCGAGACTTACAATATCCATGTGAATTATGTCCCCTATCTCTATAAATATGAAGGAATTATTCCATTATTGTTCACTAATACTAATAATAGTAAAATCAATGATACAGAGTCAAAAAGGGATTCTTATTTCGGACTATTAATTAAATTTAATGAAGCAATTCAATAAATCCACATACATATAACAAATTCCTATACGATTTTTAACAGCCTATTCCACTCTTGACCGGCGGAAAAGAGGTTCTTTTTGAGCTTTTTTTTCTAAAAAAGCCAATTACCCAATCGAATATTAATCAAATACCTGAATACTCAGAGACTCCTTTGAGTGTGTATACAAAATATATTCCGCTTTTTCACAATTCCTAATTACGAACTAGTTAGATATCGCCTTCGGCTCTCTAATCGAATTCAAGGCTCAGTTAGTAACCACTACTTAGTATAATCTT